TAAAATATAGGGAAGGAGGGCAAAACCTCATGTTAAAAAAAAAAAAAAAAGAAATAGGATTGGAATCAACACATTGATCTTTTTTTCACAACTCTTTCGAACCGTATGCATCCAAAGGTGCACGTACGGTTCCTCAGGGATACAATTTTGCCCTAATCAACCGACTTCATCGAGAAAGATTACTTTTTTTAGGCCAAGAGGTTGATAGCGAGATCTCGAATCAACTTGTTGGTCTCATGGTATATCTCAGCATAGAAGATGATACTAGGGATCTTTATTTATTTATAAATTCTCCAGGCGGATGGGTAATACCAGGAATAGCCATTTATGATACTATGCAATTTGTGTCACCGGATGTACATACAATATGTATGGGATTAGCCGCTTCAATGGGATCTTTCATTCTGGTCGGAGGAGAAATTACCAAACGTCTAGCATTCCCTCACGCTTGGCGCCAATGAGTTTTTTATTTGAGAGAAAAAGAATACTATGCCTTCGCTGTATCGAATATAAATTAAATAACGAATAAGTAATAATAGCATGGCACTTTGAGTTCGATATGAACAAACCATTATTGTTTTTTTTTTTCTAACATGAGATTTTGTATCGAGATAGTAGTATGAAAGAAGGGTTATTCCCAATTTGATTTTATGTGTCAAGCAAGAGTCAATTTCAGCGTCACAAACCATTATTCTTCCACACCAGAAGTCTCTTTCTTCTTTTTATGTTATGAGATAAAGAGTAAAAAAATGGAAAAAATCATTTTCTCCTTCTTGGATCATATCAAAAAGAAACTTTGGGATTGCTAAACCACAGACGATATAAATCTAGAAAGCAACAGAACCATCATAGTATCTTTTTCACTACTACGAAAGGAAGGGTGGTAAATGGATCATTTAACGATTTGGGTCGGATAGGTTCTATTTATTCTTTTCGATAGAATTTCTTCTATCGAAAAAAGAAACTCCATTGCAGAGCCGTATGCAATGTACAAAAGATGCCCGTACGGTTTTTTAATTCTATTTTTTATTGTTATTTTGATTCCCCCTTACTTTCACTCAATCGTGCGATATATAGATAGAAGAACCGTTCATGATGTTATATCAATATCATCAGGGTTATGATTCACCAACCTGCTAGTTCTTTTTACGAGGCACAAGCAGGGGAATTTATCCTGGAAGCAGAAGAATTATTGAAGCTTCGCGAAACTCTCACAAAAGTTTATGTACAAAGAACGGGCAACCCTTTATGGGTTATATCCGAAGATATGGAAAGGGATGTTTTTATGTCAGCAACAGAAGCCCAAGCTCATGGCATCGTTGATCTTGTCGCCATCGAAAATGAAAATACTGGGGATTCCATATAAATATATGAATTCCTTTTCAAAATTCGAATTTTCTGTATGAATAGAAATCATTCATAATAATCAACCATCAGGTTAAGATCGATCTAAGCCAAACCCGCCCTATTCTATCTAGAATGAGATTCTATAGACACGCCATGCCAACCATTAAACAACTTATTAGAAACGCAAGACAGCCAATAAAAAATGTCACAAAATCTCCCGCTCTTCGAGGATGTCCTCAGCGTCGAGGAACATGTACTAGGGTGTATGTGCGACTCGTTCAGTTCAGATCATGAGTTTGAAGAAATGCAAAAATTTTTCCATTATCAATGATCAGTACCAATGAATTAGGATAGATAGGGTCGAACACGGACATTTAATTGACTAGTATCTAAAAATGAAGATCTATCATCTACCTAATTATGTTATGAATTTATGGTTTCTATTGGTGCAAATCCAATCATTCCGTTTGAGATGAGAAGGAATTCTCCATTGGTAACAAATAGTTATCTATTAAGCGGAGGAAAAAGGTTATGCTCCTATTCCTTTTCTTTAAAAAACGGACTAACAGGGTCAGCTACCTAGCCAACTTTCAGAATTAAATGCCGTCACTGTATGGATAGCTTTTTTGTGAAAAGGACTATTACTTTCTAATTAGAATTGAAAAAAGAATTCTAATTGAAAAATGGATGGGTAGAGCCAAAGAGTGTGAACTATACAAGTTCACAAGAAAATTCGATGAAATGAAAGAAGAGGCTCCGGTGTATAGAGAGGACCTCACCGTTTCAGAAGTTGCCATAGAAACGAGGTAACCCACTATATCTTTTTTATTTAGTAGGAATAAAATTGATTATTTCCAGGCGAGATACCTTGAAGAAAGAAAAAATTGTGGTCGGGAAGGTCATAGTCGCAAAAGCCATTGGAATTTCTATTTTATATATCGGAAGAATCCGTTTTGTTATTAATCAACCGGAGGAAAAGGATGACTGAAAGAAGAGAAATCAATTAGTTATTCAAGAAAGTTTCATTTGATTCAATGACCAGAGTTAAACGAGGATATACAGCTCGAAGACGTCGAAAAAAGATTCGTTTATTTGCATCAACCTTTATAGGAGCTCATTCAAGACTTACTCGAACAACTACTCAACAAAGACTGAGAGCTTTGGTTTCCTCTCATCGAGATAGGAGCAGGAAAAAGAGAGATTTTCGTCGTTTGTGGATCACTCGGATAAATGCGGTAACTCGTGAGGATAGACTATTCTATAGTTATAACCTATTCATCCACAATCTGTACAAGAGACAATTGCTTCTGAATCGGAAAATACTTGCGCAAATATCCCTATCAAATAAGAATTGTTTTGATATTATTTCAAATAAAATCATCAATCAAAAAGAAAAAAATACAAATCAAATAAAGAAATAAAAGATTCTTAATAGAATCTATTATACAGGAAACAAGAATGATTGAAACAGGATTTCCCGGAGAATGGACTCCGGGAAGATAGAAGAAAAAGAAATTAAAATTTGAGTAGTAGGAATAAACGAACATCTTTCAAGAAAAAAGATTTCTTCCCCATTTTTCTTTTTTATAATACAAGAATCAAATCTGGATTCTAGTTTTTTTTCGAGCAAAACATTAATATGAGCTTGGGTTCCGATTGTAGTTTTGAAGAGTATATTTATTTATTTTTGGTTCTAGAGCCAGTAGTTCTAGGGATCGACTCCACTCTCTCCAATTGTTTCTCATTATTACGAAAAGGTAACAAAGATAAAATACGAGCTTGTTTTATAGCAATAGTAATTAATCGTTGTTGTTTCAAGGTCAACCTATTCGTCCGTCTAGATAAGATTTTTCCTTGTTCACTAAGAAATCGACTAATTAAACTCATGTTTCTATAATCGATCCGATCCCCCGATCCAATTGGGGGTAAACGCCTACGAAACGATCGCTTGGATTTACGAAAAGGTTGTTTGGGTTTATCCATGGTTTGCTTATTCCTTGTTTGTTTATTCCTTCTATATAAACTATAGAAAAGAATCTAGAAAATAGAATCCTATTTTTTTCTTATTCATTTAAGATCCGACCAAAATAGGATTTGGTTTGTATTATATATGTTAAGATGTAAAGTTATTACTCTTCCCGCTACTTGGAAAAATCACACACACATTCCGTTCCATCTATTTCTTTATTTCCCCATGAATCGTATATTTTTGACAATAGCGACAAAATTTTCTAAATTCTAGTCGATTGGGTGTATTGTGTCGATTCTTTTGAGTAATATATCTAGAAATCCCCGGCGATTCTTTTTTGACACCCTTTCGAACACAACAGGTACATTCCAAAATCACTAGAATTCTAATATCTTTACCCTTCGCCATGAACCTCCTTTTCGTTTTGGATCGACTTCACTTTAGAACTCTCTTCATTTTCTTTTTAATCCGAACAAAAAAAAAAGAATCTAGATTCTATATCTATATTAATAAAAGTTCTTAACTATAAATGGAATTTGTAAATATTTTCTTTTTCGAATTCTAATAATCTAAAATAGAATTACTAGTAATTACTTAGAATATTAATTACTATATTAATTACTATAACTCTAAAGAAAAGAGTCATATTCATTAATAGAAGAATATTAAGAATATCGTAACAATTAATTAATACAATTTTTTCTAACTAGGAATTATTCCTATCCTAATTTCAGTATTTTCTTCTTTGTATGTTAGAATTTTGTGGAACCGCGCCTGGACTGGATCCACATTTCCATTTTTTTCCCAAAAATTCTATCGTAGATTCACTGTATTTTGACTGAGGTTCGATACACTCTTTATCTTTCTTTTTTGGAAAGAAAAAGGGAGCGAAATCGGAGCCATGTTACGTAGAATTATATCTCAAATCTTCTTCATTTTTTCACAGATCAATACAAGAATTCAATAAGGATGAAAAAAAGGGGAATGACAAGGCATCTGGAAATAAACGATTAATTTCTATCAATAGACCTGCTAAAGACCCAAACCATAGAGTGGTTAGTACAGGTGCCGTTGAGAGATATGTTTTTATATCTCGCATTGAAAATCCTCCTTCTTTTTTTATTTTCTATTTTTTTTTCTTATTTATTTGTATTGTATATTATTGTATATTGTAATACATATATAGTCCTAGTTCGATATTCTAATACTCTAATACATAAATACATAGATAACCTGATATTTTCGTTCAAGATTCTTTATTCTTGCTTGAAATGAAATTAGAATTAGGAATTCCTAACTCAAATGCATATGTACAATGATCCAGCAGATTCAAATTTGCCACCCCCTAAAAAAAAATGACAAGAACATTATCTACCTATCTATATAGATATAGGTAGAGCAAAAAAGAAGGATGTGGAAAACAAGACATGGATTTTCTAATTTTATACAATGATAAAATGACACTATATAACAATTTTTCTAAGGGATGTAGCGCAGCTTGGTAGCGCGTTTGTTTTGGGTACAAAATGTCACAGGTTCAAATCCTGTCATCCCTACCTATTCTTTCTCCTATGGACAGTTATGAGAAATTCATTGAGTAAGATCGGGAAATTTTGGACCTAATCTTTCATTTTTACATACTCTATGTACACAAACCCCTTCGGGGATAAAAAAATCCTTTTCT